TATGTAAAAAATTCTTTTGTTTACCTTACCAAATTCGAAAAAAAAAGAATACTTTCTTTTTGTTAACAAAAAAACACATGATACTCGATTTTTTTAGTATATCTTTTCATTTTCAAGGTGGGGAGTATTATTTTCCCCATCAATCTATTTCTTCCAATAATATAAGTTTTTTCTATATACTCACTTTCGCTAGAAGATCAAATATCTTTCATTACTAAAATCATTGAAACTAAAATTCTAAACCCTTTTTGTAACTTTCTTACTCTTACTTTTCGATTTGCTCGAAATTCCTATATAGACCACCCTATATCTCTTGTTATCAATCCATTCAAAAATACTTATTGAAATTATTATGGATAAATAATGTGCCAATTGTGAATGATTCAAAATGGATTCTTTTTTTTATTAATATTCATTGATAAACTTGCATTTTTTGTTTTCGATTTTTGAGATCAACTAAATTTTTAAATAGTTCATTAAAACAAAAATTTGAGTTTTCCCCCTTAATTGAATAGTAGGGTTTTAAAATTTTGCAAGAATTAAAGTTGAAGAGAGTATAAAATAAGATGCACGAAATCAAAATGAAGACTCTAAACTAAAATAATGAACTTTGAAATACCTATGTTGAAGAAATTTTTATTCATCAATTTGAAGCTTTCTATTGCAACCAATCGAATTCTTAAACCTAGACGATTGCTTATTCATAGGCTATTATGAGTTCAAGATAAGCCGCTATGGTGAAATTGGTAGACACGCTGCTCTTAGGAAGCAGTGCTAGAGCATCTCGGTTCGAGTCCGAGTGGCGGCATGTCATCTCCTAAAAAAAGTAAATAGATCCTATAATGAATCCAACTCTACATATAGATTTTATAATAAAAGGACTCCTATAATCTTATGATATTTTCAACCTTAGAGCATATATTAACTCATATTTCTTTTTCGCTCGGTTCAATTGTACTTACAATTCATTTGATAACCTTTTTAGTCGATGAAATCGTAAAACTATATGATTCATCCGAAAAGGGCATGATAATGAATTTGTTCTCTATAACAGGATTATTAGTTACTCGTTGGATTTATTCGGAACATTTTCCACTAAGTGATTTATATGAATCATTAATCTTCCTTTCATGGAGTTTTTCCCTTATTCATATAGTTCCGTATTTCACAAAAAATAGAAATATTCTAAGCACAATAATTGGCCCAAGTGCTATTTTTATCCAAGGCTTTGCTACTTCAGGTCTTTTAACTGAAATACACAAATCTACAATATTAGTACCAGCTCTTCAATCTGAGTGGTTAATAATGCACGTAAGTACGATGATATTAGGCTACGCTGCCCTTTTATGTGGATCATTATTATCAGTATCACTTATAGTCATTACAGTTAGAAAAAAGAAAAAGTTTTTTGCTACGAGTAATCGTTTTTTAAATTTCAATGGTTCCTTTTTCTTTGGTGAAATCGAATACACGAACGAACGAAGTAATATTTTCAAAAACACTTCTCTTTTTAATTATTACAGGTCCCAATTGATTCAACAATTGGATTATTGGAGTTATCGAGTTATTAGTATAGGATTTATCTTTTTAACGATAGGAATTCTTTCTGGAGCAGTATGGGCTAACGAAGCATGGGGATCGTATTGGAGTTGGGACCCAAAAGAAACTTGGGCTTTTATTACTTGGATCGTATTCGCGATTTATTTACATACTCGAACAAATATAAAATTGCAGGGTACCTATTCAGCAATTGTGGCGTCTATTGGATTTCTTATAATTTGGATATGCTATTTTGGGATAAATCTATTAGGAATAGGACTACATAGTTACGGTTCATTTACATTAACCTAATAATTGAATTGAACACAATTTTAAGGGGTTATGATGAATAGGAATAGAAAAGTGTACAGCACATATCAGATAAAAAAACTTTGTGTGAACAGGTGAGAACCCTACGAATCACTACACTATTAAATTCGTAGGGTTCTCACCTGTTCAAATTTATTTTTTTTTACTTAACGTAAGAGAAGAAAAAAAAACCTCTTTTTGTCATTGTATAACGAACATAAAAAAATATTATTTTTTTCTTTTTTATTCATCAAAACTATCCAGAAAAAGAATTAGATAGAATGACTTCAACCTTTTGAACTGATAGTGAAAGAACAAAATCAGGATACATACCAATACCTAGTACGGGTAAAAAAATAGAGATCAAAAGAAATAACTCTCGCGGTCCAGAATCAAAAAAATAAGAGGTTGGTACATTAAATATCTTGTATCCATAGAACATCTGGCGTAACATAGATAATAAATAAATAGGAGTTAATATGATTCCAATTGCCATTATAAAAGTAATTAGTAGTTTTGTCATTAAAAAATATTTTGGACTAGTAAGTAGTCCAAAAAAGACTATTAATTCGGCAACAAAACCACTCATACCTGGTAATGCAAGGGAGGCCATCGAAAAGCTACTGAACATCGTGAATATTTTTGGCATTGGGATAGCTATTCCACCCATTTCGTCAAGATACACAAGACGTATTCTATCATAAGTGGTTCCGGCCAAGAAAAAGAGTGCAGCACCGATAAATCCATGAGATATTATTTGTAAAAAGGCTCCGTTGAGCCCCATATCAGTGATAGAGCCTATTCCTATAATTATGAAACCCATATGTGATACAGAGGAATAAGCTATTCTTTTTTTTAAATTCCGTTGACCCATAGATGTTGAAGCTGCATAGATTATTTGCATTGCACCTACTATCATCAACCAAGGAGAAAATATAGAATGAGCATGGGGAAATAATTCCATATTTATTCGAACTAATCCATACGCTCCCATTTTTAATAAGATTCCGGCTAGAAGCATACAAGTACTATAATGCGCTTCTCCATGGGTATCTGGTAACCATGTATGTAGGGGTATGATTGGTAATTTGACAGCAAAAGCAATAAAAAATACAATATATAATAATATTTCCAAGCCCACAGGATAGAGCTGATTAGATAATATTTCAAAATTTAGTGTTGGTTCATTAGAACCATATAAACCGATACCCAGAACTCCCATTAAAAGAAAAACAGAACCACCCGCAGTGTACAAAATAAATTTTGTAGCTGAGTACAGACGTTTTTTTCCTCCCCACATGGATACAAGTAGATAAACGGGAATTAATTCTAACTCCCACATCAGGAAAAAAAGTAAAAGGTCTCGAGAAGAAAATAATCCTATTTGCCCACTGTACATTGCTAACATCAGAAAATGAAAGAATCGAGAATCTCGAGTAACTGGCCAAGCCGCTAAAGTAGCTAAAGTCGTGATGAATCCCGTTAGTAAAATGGGTCCTACAGAAAGTCCATCTATTCCTAATCTCCAATGAAAATAAAAAAAATTGATCCATTTGAAATCCTCTACTAGTTGGATTAATGGATCATCCAATTGAAAATGATAACAGAATGCATAAGTCGTTAGAAGAAGTTCTAAAATATAAATGCATATAGTATACCAGCGAATTACTCGATTTCCTATATGTGGAAGAAAAAAAATTAATGAACCCGCCGATATTGGCAAAACTACAATTATTGTTAATAAAGGAAAATGATTCGTGGTAAAGACAAGATACATTTGGGCCAGAAAAATCCGTGCTAAAAATCAAATAAAAATATTTTGAGCACGGATTTTGTCGGTAAAAAAAGATGGATTCAAGGAGAGTTTTATGGAACGTATCAATAAGCTAGACCCATACTACGAGTTCTTTCTTGCGATAAATAAACTCGAACACTCAAGAAATCGGTCGGACAGGCAGACTCACATCGCTTACAACCAACACAGTCTTCGGTCCTTGGGGCAGAAGCTATTTGTTTAGCTTTACATCCGTCCCAGGGTATCATTTCTAATACATCAGTGGGGCACGCTCGAACACATTGAGTACATCCTATACATGTATCATAAATCTTTACTGAATGTGACATTGTATCTATACAGTTTTGAACATCATAAGATTTCAATCTAGTAAACTAACTTATAAATGGATCCTATATTTAGATACCAGACGAATCAATGAGTGATCGGAATCAATCTACTTCCGAATTCATTAGGGCCAAAATACTTTGATTTCTTCTTTTTTTGCAACCGTGATCATACTTTACCTATCAAGCCTGCTAATTTGAATTAATTTATATTTCGATTTATATGATTAATACTATTTATTCAACAAATTTGATTGGTTAATACGAGTTGATTTTCTGTTACGATAAATTGATGAAACAATAGCGGGTCCAATAGCTGCTTCAGCGGCTGCAATAGCTATAACAAAAATTGAGAAAATATCTCCTATTAATTGACGATTATCAAAACTATCAGAAAATGTTACAAAATTTATATTAACTGAATTTAATATAAGTTCAAGACACATAAGAGCTCTAATCATATTCCGACTTGTGATCAATCCATAAATACCAATAGAAAATAAATAGGCACTTAAAACAAGTACATGTTCTAGCATCATTAACCAACTCCTTATCAATTTTGATTCCTTTCAATCTGAACAATAATTCAATCGATTCGATTCTAACAAGTAGGAAACAAGGGAATATATTAGTAATAGATCGATAGAAAAAAGGATTTCTATTTTAGACAGCAACTAAAAGGATTACAACATTCCTTTCTCGTTGATTCTATTTGAATTCTTCGTTTTAAAGATTTATTATTGACGAGCTATAACAATTGCACCTATTAAAGCAACTAAAAGAATTATTGAAATGAGTTCAAATGGAAGAAAAAAATCTGTTGATAAATGAATTCCAATTTGTTGACTATTACTTATCAAATCGTGCTCTAGAATCTGGTTTGATTTTGTAGTCCAAATGATCCCATACCACGACGTATCTGGAATAGTAGTAATTAGTGAAATAAAAAGACTTGTACAAACCATTGAAGTAACTCCACCCCCAACGGTCCAAAGAGAAAAATCTTTGTAATATTCTGACCCATTCATGAA